ATTTTCAATCTATTCCTAATGAAAGCCAAGACTCGCTTGGTGGAACGGCAAACACGGCAGACTCAAAATCTGTTTCTAATAGAATATCGGTTCGAATCCGATAGCGAGTATCTTATTTATGAAGCAGGGCGGGTATCACTTAGGGGTTAAAGTAGCAGATTGTGGCTCTGAAAACACGGGTTCGAATCCCGTTATTCGCCGAAAAACTCAATTCTTTTTATTTTGTCATGAAATATATATTTTATTTTGACTGCAGCCCTCATCTGTTAGCCTGAATATTTATGTAAAAAAAAGAGATATTTTCGCAAAAAAATATCTCTTTTTTCGTAGACTATAACGAAAAACTTTTTTGTTTGTGAAATTGCGGAGGATTGCACTTTCTCGTGGAAAAAAAGGCAGAGAGCTTAGAGGCTGCCATCGGGTCGACTTTCGTACCGAAAGGCTTTAGCCCTTTGTTCTGTCGGACAGTATTTCGCTTTTGTGGTGTCCGACGAAACAAAGTCCCCTTGGGCCCTGTTGAGGGAGTGCTAGGAACATGCAAAGAAAAAAAAATATTTTGTTTCCCGTAGCGCTAGGCTTACATAGAGACTAGATTAATTATACAAGGCGCTGGGAAACCCAGCGGTGTCCATCCCCCTCCCCCCAGTTTTGCTGTAGTGAATCCACTTATATCGAATTGATCAATTTAACCGCGCGGAGCAGTTCATGGTAAGACGCGGATATTACCTTGTACAACTATGTATGGTCTCAGCCACCAAAAAATTTCCCTTGCTATCTTAGGCTAGGACTTGAGCCCTGCTTAACTAAACGCTATCTATGCAGGGGGTTTTAGGTGCTGTGTCGTCCGGCTGTTACATCACACGTTCACCAGCTAATTCGGGGTCCAAAAGAGACTTCCTTGACTTTACAGGCACTACATGCTTCTTTGGCTCTACGGCTTCTCCCTGGCCGGCTCGACGATTTCCCTTGCCGAAATTGCTGAGAAAGAAGGGTCCGGAGACTTCTTTGGTTTTACAGAACTTGGTGTTTTATATACCCAGAAAGAGAAAGCTTTTTGCCATGAACTAAACGACCAAGGTCTGCCAATCAAGCCTACGGCCTTAATTGTCAAAGTAGGGCCCCCTGTTACTTGGTTATTCTCTGTCGACTAAGTAGCCCTATTAGATCCTAACCTCTCTTTCATATAACGGATAAAGCGTAAAATGGCTGTGACGTTAGACATTGCGCTCAAAGATCATCAATCATGTTTGTTAATGGATTACTTTCGTCCGTTGGCTCGTTTAACCAAAGATGAAGAACATGCGCCGGGTAAAGACATAAAACCAAAAAGTTGTTGAAATACCGATGTTGTTTCTAAAGTAGTCGCTTTTCCTGTATCCATATGATCGAAAACAGTGGATCTGTCTTGTCCGTATAATGAAACCAAATTTTGGCTGTAGAAGGCTGAAGGCAGCCATTGTGACCATGTATTGTTTGTTGCTTCTTTAGTCAAGTACAAGATACAAGTAGGACCTGCGCTAGAAGCAAGCTGCGCAATCCAAGAGCCTTGATTGTTTGGTAGAATATTTTGTTTTTTATCTTTCAGTTTAAATAAAGTTTTATTTTTAATGGTACACAATATATTCTTGATTTGTCGTTATTGTCTCGCCAAGCCACTACGATGAAATAAAAGAATATATGGATATTGTTTTTTTATTTTTTGGGGTCAAAGAGCACTCGACCTTAGGTCGAGTGCTTTTTTTCGTAGAAATTTTCGTTGCATTGCATAAGGCCATTTTAATTCTTTTTGTTCTCGAAACGACTATTACAACGCGCACAACAGGTATGGCCTTTGGGTCACTGATAAACTAAGTGGACAGGAGGTGCTTACCTTAGAAATGTAATATTGGATGGGCAGAGGTACGAGTCTGAATTAAAAAAAAGTATAGGTCAGTTTTTTTCTCAAAGAAAAAAACGTTCCAATCATCCTTATTTGTAATAAATAGCTTGAATATGAAAATGAGGTGGCATTTGACGGCCGATAACAATTTGATCAACCATCATAGATAGTTAACGACAGAGAATAAAAAACATTGGAATATCGTGTGCTTAAATTACAAAGAAATAAAACTGCAGGCGAAGCGATCAAGCAGCATGGCTGCTTGATTGGCGGAGGAATAATCTACGTTGAGTCATAACGCGAAGCGCGCTAAATTTAGAAATCATATTATAAGCTGCAGGGATCACTATGTACGCGGAGGGGTGCAAGCCTGGTTTAGTGCTGGGCCGACCAGTCCTGCGCGATAAAAGTACAGGTTCACGATGTACTAAGGCATTTCACTTATCCGGGTTCGGCAACGAAGACCTTAGCATATGGAAGAAGCTCCGGGATTTCGCTCATCCCTTTCAGGATGAGCGAATTGCAGGGGGCGGGCCGGCTCCTGTGTTTGAAGATGAAGATCCGTACGGGCGAATCGCAGTTCTGGCGCTACAGCCAATGGCTAACTTCGGACCATTCAACTTCCGTTTTGCGGCGCGCGAACGTACGCTGTTTATTATATGCCTTTCGAGGATGGTGCGCAACAAGGCCAAAGAAGCGGGCCGGGCCTGCCCTTATCATGGAAGGGAGAGACCTGATGTAGTGGATTACCTATATCACTAAGAAAAAGGGGACTGAACGACATCTTCTTACAAGGCGTTCACTAGATTAGACAAGCCGCACAGCAAACAACGGTGAGACCCTGTGAAGCCAACGAAGCGCACGTAGTGCCTAGGGGTGCCTCTCCCGTAGGAAGTCAGAGGGCCCACACCTAACCGAAAGCACCTGGCAATAGGAAAGCACTTGATAACAAGCAGTAGGAAAGGAGCCTATTACTTACTCACTGGTGACCGCTCGGCCAGTTTCACTTTGACGCAGTCTATCAGGCCATCTTCCAAGGACCGTGTAATAGGCGCTCGGAGGGGTGTGCCCGTTTGAAGAAGCTCTGAAGAAAGTCACGTTAGAGAGCCGTGTGATGGGCGGCTATCCCGTACGGTTCGTAGAACAATAGGACAGATCGGTAAGCGAAGTAAACCTACGGCTGTATAGGGCGGACTCTTGACTTTATCGGGTCATTCATGTACGATATAGATGAATCATTCGATTATGAAATAAGGTAGGAAAATATAACCAGACTAATAGCCCCTACGGGTGCAGCTTATTCTTTGTATTGATCAAGATAGATATCAAAGTCATGATGGACTTCTGTGAGCGTCTTTTCTCGTATTTCTATACCTCAAAAAAATTTTGTAAAGCAGCATCGAGTGTTAGCTTCAAACAATTATAACTCAACATTATACACAGCATCTTTGCTTAAGGCCGCAAGCCCATCACTGGGGAAAACTCGCACATGCGTACGAAGCTTTTCAAGCAAACTAACTTTGCCACCTATTTTCCAGACAGTACGTAGTGCGGATAGATCCCAGGTGAAGAAGGATCATCTAAGTAGTAAGCAACTACTTCCGGTATAAGATCACCCTCGAACGGAAAAAAAGGAAACTGTGAGACGAGTGAAGCATAAGTCTCCAAAAGTGGTTGAAATACTGATGTAGCTCTTCAATTAGCTGCTTCTAGTATATACATATGATTGATTATAGTTGACAGTTATTTTCCATTTAATAAAATCAATTAGTAACTGAACCCCTTTTTTGCTAGGGACGGTCACTCTTTCTTTTTCTGATAAAAAAGTATATGTTTGGACGAGGTCCAAAATCGGAGAATGCAGAGCGCAGAGTGATCAACCGTTTTCTAATGCGCCGATGGCGATACGTGAAATGATTTAATTTTTGTGTAAGCTTTATTTATCGCCTTTTTGGAGTATAGCCAAGTGGTAAGGCATCGGCCTTTGATGCCGAGAAACAAAGGTTCGAATCCTTTTACTCCAGGCCACGATAACCGCGTTTGACGAAAGCAAAAATCAATATTTTTGCTTTGGTTGAAGGCCCGCAGGGCATAAAGCGAAGCTGACGCTCGGACCACGAAAGAAAATTTTATTGATTTCGGCTTTTTGCTACTACCTGCGAAAAGAGCTTGCGTCCTTTCTTAGCGTCTCTCATCGTATCCTGGGTCTCCTTAGAATGCTTATAACCTAGGCTAGAACCCGCCATCTGGTCTATGTCGTGAGAGGGGAGTATTAATTCTATGTAATGCTACTCTCTTGATACAAGATTGGACACCTCATCGATATCAAGATTCTATAGCGAACTTTAGCCACTCATCCACAGGATTCTAAAAAAACGGGCATGATTTCGCACCGACCGACGACTTACGTCCCTATGTACTAAGGATAGAATATACAATATAGCATCTTTGCGCGACCCACATAAATGGAAATATGCGCTGTATCTATAATTGACTTCTGAACAGGCTCCTTATACACATGTGATAAATATATATATACCGGGGTCTTAGGTGAGACAGAATCCATGATAAAAGAATTCTCGCAATACCAGGTTATTCGTAGATTTACTTATTCAGATACATTTTTTTAGTTTTTTGAACATAGCTAAATCTCAAATATTAAAAAAAAAAATAACCAACCCCCTACAATTAATTTTTGATTCCAATCCAGTCTGTCGAAAGTGAGCTTACGGAAAGGACTAAGCAAGCCTCCCAACGAAGCCATAATGAACCCTATCCGAATACGGAAAATGAAAGGGAGCTTAATTACTGTCGTATACCAGCCTGTTTCAAAACTTCCAGTTCCAATCAGAGCATATAGATCCGTAAAGAGATTGCTATGTATAGCCACTTTGGTAGTGCTCGTTTCTTGATTCGAAAAATAGAATCTTTTTTCTGGGAACATAGTCAACCAATGTGAAAAACTATTATGTTTGAGAACTGTAAAGCCCTTCTTTTGTGAAGGCAAAGAAGTGTGCAAAAAAGCCAGAAACGGCCTTCGGCCCTTCGGACCAAAGAAGTTTCCCTCTCCCGTTGGTCGAGAGCTAACGCCTCTCCCGTTGGTCGAGCGCTTTGCACCTCCGGTAGGCTGGGATTGCAACAGGGCAGGACGTGCTCCATCATGCTCAAACATGAATGGTTTTTTTAGGAACGGTTTATAAATAATTAAATTACCACAAATGGAGTGAAAAGTGGGTCCATGTAATTGATCAATACCTCGCAAAGTGCTACGAACCTTCCCTATATGTAGTTCGAAACCCAAAGGGGTTTTCCCTGTAAATTGTATTTTTTTTGCGTTTGACAAAATGGCACCCATAATAAAGATGCAAACTCCTCCATGTGAAATCTTCATATTAACGGGAGCTTTTCGAAAGTCGTGACCAACAGTCATCAGTCTACTGGGGAAGGCGCGAACAGGAAAACATCTACTCCAATTCAAGTTATTCATTCTCAGTGACGATATAATAAGCTCGCGTCTTCTCTGCTTATGAAAAAAAAAAAAATATAATTTATGCCTCGCTAAGCTATCGCGCCTATGATAGAATGATGAGAAAAACATGCAGAAAAAGGAAAAGCAAAGCACACCACAGAAAGATTCTAAATATGAAAAGTCTCCCATGAATTTGATAATACCGAAATTAAAAAATAACAACAAAGCTCGCAGGGCCCGGGCACTGTCAGACAGGGTCCTGGACTTGGTTTTGTGGTGTCCCACAAAAGCAAAATACTGTCCGACAAAACAAAGGGCCGGGGACTGTCTGGTGAAAAAGGAAAAGAAAAACTGACTCAAAAAGGAAAAAATTGACAAGGCTTTTTTATCCAGAAAAAAATAAATATATTTAATTTTGTTAGGTGAGCTTCTCTCAATTATGTTGGGTAATAGAACGGGTCTTGCTCTTATCAAAATTATTCCTTTTGCTTCATCCAGAGAGCACATGAACCCCCGGGAATGTATATAAACTAAAACGAGTGATAAAGATGTAAAAATAGGTATTATAGTACCATTAGAAGAAGGAGCACCTGTGGAAACATCTCTACTTACCAACCATTGAAATAATATGGGTGCTGCTGTGCCACAAGGCACAACCAGAAAAATAAGAAGGAATAAAAAATTCTGTAATTGGACCATCTGCTTTATTCGTTTCGATTATTTTGCTTCTCCGGATCAGAGAATACGGTCTATTCTCTCGTGTTCGCTCCTCGTTCTAAGGGAAAGAATGCGTACAAAAAAAATATTTTTTAGGTCCGAAGGTCTCGACCAGCGGGGAAGGAGTGTATTTAATTGAAATGAAGTTAGCTCCTTCTGGACCGATCCAGCGCAAAGCGCTGAATCGGGCTAGAGTCACTTGCAAAAGATAGCTTTCTTTATTTAGTCTTTCTACCTGTTTCGTATACAATGACTTTGTCATGACCTTCTGTGCCCCCCCATGAGCTTTGCTAAACGATTGAATTGATACGAGTGCGCAAATCTTCGCGAATGCCACAAGATCTGGTTTACAGGGGTTGAGACCGTAGGATCTTGGTTTGATGATGGAACAGATAATGCACCAACTAGCCGGGTACTTGATTGCTGCTTCATTTTAAAAAGAAAAATCGAAGATATGCTGGTAATTAGGAAGAAGAAACACCATAAAAAGATTCCTCGTGTAGAATCTGTAGCAGGACTATGAACGGAAGCTAACAATCCAGGACGCACGAAAAAAGTTCCTGAAATACAACGTAAAAGAGTCACCATATTGGGAAACAAGGTCCAATCATTCAATTTAGGTAAAATTACTGAATGAATACGAGCTGTAGCTAATACCCAAGGCATAAAAGAAGCATTTTCTACGGGATCCCAAAACCACCAGCCGCCCCAGCCTGATTCATGATAAGCCCACCAACTTCCTAGCAATATGCCTACCGTTAAAAAACACCAACATGTCAAGATCCAAATTTTAATTTGTTTCCACACTACCGTATTCGTGCTGCAGGTCCAACCAAAATTAAGATCCATAGTATTTGTTTCACGAACAACACTCTTAGCCTGCGCTCTATGGGCCAATGACCCAAAGAGCACTCGACTATAGGGAGAGGTTCTCGTGTGCGGACCAGGCATTTCCGACCTTCGGGCTTTCTTTGGCTTCACCAAAAAGGGAGAAAAAAATATATATCTATTTTGAAAAGTTTTTTGCGGCCTGTTGTCTATCATTCTGGATAAACATAAGCGAGAGCCAATCGCACTTGCGACGTATCCCGCATAAATGCGAGGAGGATGTATAGCTAATATAGGATCTTGTGAAACAGGATTTAATTCCGCAAGTGATTTAGTACAAACAAATGAAATTCGAACAAAAGGATTGGAACTTGCTGGTGGAAAGGGAGAAAAAAATAAAGCAATGCCTTTATAAATTTGCTGTTCATCTATAAGCGAAACTGCCTTTTCCCGCCGGTCAATACCTTCGGACGAAAACAAAAAATAAATCTTTTTGTTTTCCGCCTCCTTTGCTTTTCCCGATATATTACAGGGTCGAGCCAGATAACAAAAAAGGAATCCGTAGAAACTTAGGATCCGACACCATAATAACAGACTACCTTCATGATTAGACCATGTTCCTGATATTTTATGAAACGAAGGCGCATTAGCATCTGAGTTGGTAAATACGTTGTAATTAGAAAAGTCGGAAGAAATATGGCAAAACAGAATACCAAAGAAAGACATAGTAAACAAAGAAGGATAAAGTGGAACAGCCACAGGGCGTAGCTCGTTAGTTAACGCAACGAGGATACTCGGTACTAAAAAATAATGGCCCAATTCCGGTGACGTAACATTATAAACTTTGCTTATAATTGGCAACAAAACAATTTTTTTTTGCCGTACAGCTTGGATCGTTTTCGTTACGGCATTTGGCATGCCGATTATGAGTCCTAATTTAAATAACGGGAGATTACACAAGTTGCAAGCCAGCTTCTTAAGACTCTCACAAAATAGCGTGTATAAACCCCATAAAAAAAATAAGGAGCCAAATAGCAGCCGTACGCGCCTTGCCTTTTCCCTAAATCAACAAGAAAAATTAGCGAGCAGCTCTATCATTTGCTTTTTCACGAATCATGGAAACTTTGTGTTCTTCATGATTGACGTCATACATCATGGGCAGGATTGCCCCATCAATATAAGACCTTAGGTTGAAAAAAATATATCTATTTTTATACCTCAGGCCTACTTCAGCCAGCATTGACGAGGTCCATATAACAAATAGAAAGAATTCTTTGGCGATGTTTTTTAATAAAATCGATTTACCTTTGAACTGCTACGGCCTGCTGGGCCTTAACTCTCGGACCAATAGGTTATAGGGTGCGGCCAGGGCTTCAAATGTTTCAAGGGGCTACCGCGTGCCTTGCGCGTGTTTTATCTTCCATAGGCTTTTGGCGGCTCTTAATGACAAAAGGCCCGCGGGCCAGGGCACTGTCAGACGGGACCGGGGGGCTGTCTGACGGGGAAGGGGAGAGAACTGACGAAAAACGGACAAAATTGACACGGCTCTGAGGAAGTCATTGGCTTTTTCGCTGAAAATTAAAAGATAGAATTATTTGACGTGTTTCCGGAATAAGAAGGATCCCGGTTAAAAATAAGAAGCTAGCAGAGATGAAAAAGATTGGAATGAGCATGGGAATATGGATTGGAGTACCAAATTGGCTAATGCTTGAAGGTTGATGCAATGTATTCCACCGGTTGACAGAAACCTTAATTATTGGTATATTTATCAGCCCTATACGTATAAAAATAGAAGCAACATCCGCAGAAAACTCTTGAGAACGCGGTGCACCCAAGTGAAGAGAAAACGAGATTAATACAGAGGTTAAACGAGCATCCCACACCCAAAAGGTACCCCACATAGGTTTTCCCCAAAAACCCCCGGTGACTAGCGTAAACAACGTAAACAAAGCACCTATTTTAGCAGCGGTTTTGGAAAATAACTGAAAAAGGGGATGTTTCGTTAATAAAAATAACACACTGCTAATAGCCATTGCAATATAAATAAGTAAACTCATCCGAGCTGCAGGAACATGCACATAAATAATGCGATAATTTTCACCTTGTTGAAAATCAGATGGTGCTACCCAAATACTTAAATAAATAGCCATCGCTGTTAAAAACCGACAACATCCAATGAGAATTTGCGCGTAGCGGAGAGAACAGCACATGGAAAGAAAAGGACGTAATAGGGGAACATACATAGTAATTTTCTAACTTTTGTGAAACAAAAACGCAAAGCGGGAAAGCTAAAGTTTTTAAAACCTTCGCTGCGCGCCAGTCCAGCCGCCGTTTAAGTCCCTGGACCTTTGTTTTACAGGCCAAAGTTCGTAAAGCCCTTTGCGCTCTTACTAAAAAGCTTATTTTATAGAAATTAAAAAAAAGATAAGTATTTGACTTTGAATAAAGTCAAACTTGCGCGGACCAGGCTTTCTTGATTAAAAAAATATAATTTTTTTATGGAATAGAAAATGCTGTTTTTTCTTCACTTTATTCAAAGGTCGACCACAGCGAGACACTCGACCAAAAGGAGAGGGAAATTTGGTAAAAATAATTTTAAATCGTTTTGCTAGTAAAGTTTGTAAAGTAATTGGGACGAAAATGAGATGAAAAAAGAAAAACAAAAGTAAATATCCCATTAATAAAATAACATGAAACCATTCTGTTTCAATAGAGGTACGAAAAATGATTGAGGGCAATAAAGTGGGTAAGGTTGTTAGATTTTGCAAGCTGTTCCAACCATTAGATGTGATTCCAAGAGCCAAACGAGAATGAATACCACACATAAGAGTAAATATCTGGCTTCCTATAATGATGGTGAACCGATTCATTTTGGATTGATCAAATTGGTACAGAAGTTGTAACACAGGAAAACTACCGAAAACACCACTTATTTGAAGGACCCAGTGACCATACAATCTAGAAAGTAGGATTTTTTGCGAACAATAACCGCTTAAATAATACAATTCGGGTGTACCATCTTCAAAATCATTTTGAAAAAAACGTTCAGAAAGAAGGGAAAACAACAAACGAATCCGAATTAACCCTAAATGGAAATGACATAAGAAATCTTTAGAAAACCCTATCATTAAGGGCGTGACTACAATATACAACAGAAATAGAAACAAAGTCGTTATTAATGTAGATAAATCGAGTAAAATATGTTGATAAAACAGTTTCAGAAATATTTTAAAAGCACGTAGTGCAAAGACCATCGGGAAAGTTATTTTTTTTGAGTTTCTAAATCTAAATAGATCTTTTTTTTCGTTGATGTATGTTGCAAATAGAATGAATAAATACGAGGGAAGCCAATAAAATGCGTTGAGTCCCAAGGTGGGGAACGTCTAGCGTTTTCCAAATGCGGAGTCTCCTTTTCTTCTCCAACCTGCTTCATCTCCAAGGGGAGTGTATGAAGAGCCAGTAAAGATGCATAGCCGGGTGTAGTCGTCGCGAAGACAGTAAGCAGTAAGAAGCTACGAAAACAAAATATATATTTTTTTCCATTGTAATTTTTCGGGCTCCAGCTTTCGACTAAAGAGAGAGGCACGTATGCTCGACCCGAACCTTCGGCCCTACGGGCTGCGATGTCTCCTATGGCGGAGTCTCTGCCAATCTACGAGATTTGATAGGCTTACCCGTGGCTGTTGAAATGCTGATCGGAGCACAGCAAAGACAAGTTTTTTTCGATTCGATGATCAAGCGGGACGAAGTCACAGCGTTTGCTTCTTTCAAAGCCTTTTGACTTCAACCCTTGGCCTCTGCGATCTTTTTGAAAGAATGACTGTTTTCGTAATCAAATTACGAAATAAATATACAAACTTTATAGAATCATCATTCACTGGAACGGGATAAGTTATTGATTTATGTAATCTGTTTGGAATATTAGAATCCACCAAAGCTACAATAGGTATTTGTAATTGATTAGCTTCAAGTATAGCCATGGAATTTTGATTTGCATTTATTATTACTAAACAATCTGGGATATTGTGTGTCATGATTCCTCCAAAACATTTTTGCATCTTTTTTAAACGTGGAGAATAATCAAAAGGTAAAGATGTAGAAGCGTCTTTTAAATTAGGATGTGCATAGAAATCTTGAAAGTGTTTTTTTACGTTCTTCATATGTTTCCAATTGGTCAAAAAACCGCCAATCCATTTATGATTGATATAGCTTTGATTGGTTTGTTTTGCCATTTGTTGAACCATTTTATCATATTCCGGATTGGTATTTACCAAGAATAAATGCCCTTTTGCACTAATGATAGATCCAATCAAATTACAAGCCCTTCGTAAACCAATAAGTGTTTTTTCTGAATCAATAATAGCCATTTCATTTCTAAATCCATATAAATATCCTTGAAAATCCGAAGTTGGTATTCGATGGCCCAGATATGCGTTTGTACTCAGTAATTTCTGAAGAACCAACAAATTAGAATTGTACATAGTTCCTTTTTTATTTTCGTTTAGATAGCTCAGGTGGTTAGAGCAAAGGACTGAAAATCCTTGTGTCAGTGGTTCGAATCCACTTCTAAACACAATAAGGGTCGGGTGGAGGGCTGCCCGACCCTCTATTCCATAACAGGGGAGCAGCCCCCTCTCAATACGGCCGAAGAGGCCGAAGTCTCTGATGGTGCTCCACGCATCGAGCCCTGTATAAGTAATAAATCTCGAACGCCTTGGGGTTCAGTTCTACCCCTAACACCCCCCGCCTCTTTCTGAGCTATTTCGAGAATTGAAGGACATGTAAGTTCGGGAAACGAAAATATGCGATCAGCCTCGGATTCGGTCAGTCATCAAATAGGAGATTTACAACCCTTTACCAGTCTTTCAATGAAAATACCGGGGAACCGAGACCCGTCTCTCTGAGGCCTTGATCGAGTTTACCAACCTGAACAGAAAAGATAGATTTGGCCAGGAGCTGCTTTATAGTTTAATAATTCCGCTGTCTGAACCTTAGGTAGAGGCAGGAAGATCGGAAATTCGTGGGAGTTCATTCAATTTCATTCCTACGTTACATCTAATTTCCGAGGTAAAAAGGCCGGAAGATTAAGGTAGCCGGCTGTTCAAGAGAAAGTATGGGAGCCGGATCGATCCCTCAGGGTTCCCGTGTATCTCTTCGTAGGCTTGGGCCCACTGGCCGTCCCAGAACATAACTAATCGAGGATAAGGCGGGCGAGTACGAAATGGAAAAATTGACCGGGTCCTGAGTTTTTTTTAAATTGTACTTGGTACTCTTTTGCAGTGTTTGCTTTTTGGAAAGAAGTGCCAAATTAAAACGATCACTTTTGGATCAATCGTACATTCTAGCGATCAAATGGTACATTTTTGCAATAATAAATGGGAAAAGGACAAGCCAACGACCTCCCGGGTGAATGATTTCTCGCAAAAATGTACCATTTCTCGTCCACCGTAGTGTCGCAAAAGGTGAACTATTTTACTGAGCCTTTTCCTTTGCCACCTCTGGGAACCGCATAAATGTACCAACAAAAATGAACATAAATTTTAAACCTTTTCTCATCACAGAATTCATGAAGGAGAAGAAAGAGAGTCAGGTTTTTATCATAATTCTTATAAATTATGCATCTACAATTGAGCTTAATAATGATCATCAGGATGATAAAGAAAAGGATAAGGCGCATATCATTATTATTCTCAATGATGTATCTAGCATTGAAAATAATAATGATCATAGAAATTGTAGAAGAATAATGATCACGATGATCATAATTGAATTATGATCATCGTGATTATAATTATCAACATGAGGATTAAGATTCATATATAGATATGATTTGATCATATACATATTTTCTATATGATGGAATTTATCATTTCCATATGAATCACCGGATTTAAATGAAAGATTTACAAATAGAAGCGTTATCTCATTGTTTTCAGTCCTCCCAGCAGCCGTCCGACGCGCTATCCATAAGAAAGACTTACTTTTATTATGTATTCATTTTCTGTTCCTTATCTGTTATGTTCGGAGATAAATAATAATAAAATTTCCTGTTCTTATTCTTTATCCCCCTTTTGGGTATATCGCTTTCAGTTTCAACTGTTGAGGATAGGTTATAGGCGCCGTCGTCTAACCCGTCACGGGAGTGCTTACTCCTTTATATACTTTATTTGTATTTCTATATCTTTCACTAAAAAAAATATATGTATTTTTTTGCCGCTGGTTTTCGGCCGGTTGTTGTTTGCACCGTCTACGTTACATATGGTGGGTGAGTCTAAAGGGTGGTCAAGATCTTTGTACTTTTTAGATAATAGGTTATTTCCAGGGACAGGATAATCGTAAAGTAGGCTAAGGACGGATTCGAACCATCTTTATAGGATTTGCAATCCAATACATTATACCGTATATGTTACTTAGCCATTTTTTACACTCTTTTCACCAGAATGAAGAAAAATAGGAAGAACAAGCTTCATTTTATTGAAACTGTTGTCGATCCGCAATTCCGGGGATTCCATAGTTTTTCTTATATCGAACATTACCAAATGCAATATATGTTCAATCAAAATATATGTTCAATCAAAATATATGTTCAATCAAAATGTTTGAATATTACGTAAAAAATAAAAATAAACCTCTCCCTATAGTCTCGTGCCCCTTCAGGTCCTTTTTCGGTAAAGCCAAAAAAAGTATCGTTTGAACCCATAGGCACGGAGTGCGCCGGTAGCGGAAGAAGGCCCCGGGGGGGACGAGGACCAACAGACAAGGGGTTGTAGATTGAAGGCATGTAGTGCTCGACCCGAACCCTTTAGTAGGCCGTAGTCTTCGCCCCACCACCGCTTATTCTATACGGAAACATCGATTTTTCACAACATCACGGAACAAGTACGCGATACCTTTGGATTTCTGTTGCGAATACTAAGGATTTCCGAGATATAGCCAGTCAAATAGCACAACTCATGGTATGTATAACTTCTTCTATACTTCCATATAAGTATAGCAAGACCGATGCTTTTATCGGGCTTACCCTTCGGTCACGTCATTTATTATTGTGATTTGAAATAAAAAGCCAAAGACTTGACCGACGGCGAGGTTGTATTTCTAGTTCTTGAATGGATTAGGTCTCCAGTCACCGCATGTCTTTCAAAATGAAAAAAGCATGCTCTGGTCCCTCGGGTCTACGGAAAAAAGTTTAATTTAACTTTGCTCCAGGAGCTTCAGAATCTTTTATAAAGTCCGTATGACAACGGAGTGCTTCAGCCTCTCTATTTCCGTTTATATTTCTAAATTGAAGAATATGCTAGCCAGTAAGGTCCGTTTATTACGAGACTTGGGGCTAAGCTACAAATGAAGCGCGTAAAGCCTACCAAATACTATTTGGTAAAAAATAATTAATTATCTACACTCATGCTCTTCCTAATCTACAGAAATCTTGAGTATTTCGTGCCTAAGGCATGGTCCGGGGGCCAAAGGTTCTCATTTATATATGTATGGTATTATACATATTATGTCTCTCCTGTTAACCTCCCCCCCCCCTTCCTTCCTGGTTACAAGGGTTCGGGTTCATTTTAGTATATTGGGTTGTTTTTAGTTTGGCTGCATTTTGAGTGATCAGCCATGAATGGTCATTGTTTCGACAAAAACGAGGGTAAACGGTTATGCTAGAAAGTGCAAAATTAGTTGGCGCAGGAGCAGCTACCATTGGGTTAGCGGGAGCTGGTGTAGGTATTGGAATCGTTTTTGGTGTGCGCCTCGGCAGAGCGCGTTTGGATCAGCGAGGGTTTGCAGATTATCGCACGGCCTTAGCCCTAACCTGTAGCAGAAACAGACCGCAGGGAACCATAGCATGGGTTTCGGCTGAGTTTCGTCGCACGGTGTTCACGAGTGTTTCAGAGTCCAACGTTACTCCCTCCAACAAAGAAGGCCCGGAAGGCACTAAGGACCAACTAAAGCCTTTGTGCAAACAAACCTACGGAGGAAACTGCAGGAAGCAGGAAAAGTCGCTCACTAACCTAGACGACGAGCAAACAACCAAACGTGAAAACGAGGGATCACCCCAATGGACCCCGAAAAGGTTAGCGCTTAGGTGCCAAAGCCCGGGAGACCGAGGTATATCCAAAAATGTAATGGGTGACAGATCAGTCATAAGTACTCCGAGGGATACACTGAGCAAAGCAAGCCGCATATACGACGATGCCCGTAATGTGAGAAACTCTGAGGGAAGGACTGTAGATGGTAATGTGCCATCACAGGAAGACGCGAAAAAAACTTTCTTTCGTCAAACAGCCCGCAGGCGCTACGTGCGGAGACAAAAGAAAAGGGCCGACCGAGAGGACAGGTCAAAAAATGGAAGACTGAGAAAAGCAGAAATCTTTTTATTTGGAGGTGTTGCAGAATCAGCGAAAGCAACTACTAAAACCAAGGCCAATAAAGGTGAGTCTGGACCGGTGACGCCTCCCCCGCTCGGTCGCGTCTTCTATGAAGACATTTACAATCTAGACAACCTTAGGGCTGGCTACGAAAGGCTAAAAGGAGATGTAGCCCCGGAAATCAACGGTAGAGCTAAAGCAGACATGACTGACAAGGCCCTTGAAAAACTATCCAAAGAGTTGAGAAGGCAGGCATATACCCCAAAAGCGACCAAACGGATAATTATTACTAAACCAGATGGCGGTAGTAGGCCCCTTTCTATTGCTTCAACGGTTGACAAAGTTGTGCAATCCACTTTAAAAGAACTGGTGGAACCGCACTTTGAGTCGCTTTTTAGAGACTCGAGCCACGGGTTCCGTCCTGGAAGAAGCTGTCATAAAGCCCTCCGAGACCTCCGTTACTCGTGGACGGCACTTACTTGGCTTGTACAAATTGATATTAAGAAAGACTTTGACAAGATTCATCATGGCCTGCTTATTAAGGAAATGGAATCAGTACTGCGATCTAAAGCACTACAGGATCTTATGCGAAAGCTACTCAACGCAGGATACATAGATCCATATAACCTTACAGATCGAACGCAATACAACACAGAGGGCGTTCCGCAGGGCTCTATAATCTCCCCGCTTTGCGCCAATATCTTCCTACATAAATTGGATTGTTATGTCGAAGACATACTCATACCCAAATACAACGTAGGGCGCCCCGCGTCGGCGGAATATAAGAAAAGGCTTAATATCCATTCAAAGGACAAAGCCTTCTTCAAGTATTATACAAAATTGGAGCAGGCCATCAAAAACATCAAACACCTAAAATGGATAGACCGCGAACAACAAAAAAAATATATTTTAGTAAAAAAAAAAGACTTTTTTGAAAATTCGTTTTTTTTTCGAAACCCCAAAGTTTCGTGCCTTTTGGGCCGGAGGACGCTTCTAGAAATGACTGAGAAAGAGGGATTAAAAAGACTTAACTACCTCCGGTACGCGGATAACATAATTTTAGGTGTTATAAGCAGCAAACAAGATGCCCTAGGTATTAGAAAAGCTGTGCAAAACTTCCTGCAGGAAGAACTGAAGTTGGACATGAATGAACAGAAAAGTCAAATCTTACACGCAAAGTCCAAGATGGCCAGATACTTAGGCGCATTAGTAATATATTACGGCACCGGAAGTGTGGAAATCTTAATCACTGACAAGGTCTCCGCTGTCAAACAAATAAGACTACTCCGATCTCGTCCACAACTAAGAGCTCCCATAAAGGACTTAATAACTACAGCCTTGGAACTTGGATACGCGAAAAAAAACGCCAAAGGCTTAGCTCGAGCAACTTCCAATCCACGATTGGTTTCCTCAGGGGACAAACACATTGTTACCCACTTCTCATCGGTGATACGCGGCATTGTTAACTACTATTCATTCGTGAACAAGCGCTCTTCCCTGTGGAAAGTTGTGTCCATCTATAAAAAGTCCTGCGCGCTCACCTTGGCCAGAAAACACGGCTTACGGTCAGCCAAAGCTGCTTTACCCAAGTTTAGTCCAAACCTGCAGATCACAGAAAGAGGCAAGGAAGTAGCGTCACTATACTACCCTACCTCTCTAAAAACCACAGGAGAGTTCCAGGCTACTAGGTTCAGTCAGGTTACTATACTTGAGGAACCCTATTATGGAGTCAGGTGACTATATTCGAGGAACCCTGTGATGGAGTGGCGTGGATAGAGCGGACAGACTCCTCACCACAAAAGGCTCTATCCCACGCCTACGGCAAAAAAAAGATGTTTAGGCTCTCTCCCTTTGGTCGAGTGTCGCGCTTTGGTCGACCCTCTCTATTTGGTCTTCGCGCCTCTACACTCCCCCCTCCAGAGCACTCGTGCGTGGAAATCGTCAAGCCATTTCCAGCCTGCAGACCTTTCTTTCTCAGCTATTTAGACTAGTTAAAAATTTTTTTTGCAGCTTCAACTGTATCACTTGAGATCCTCTCAATATATCCCGATCTTGGCGCTCTGGCTAGGGCAACCATAGCCAAATCGAGAAAGCGGGTCACGCCTACAATTACTCAGTTATAAGGTGCAGGAGAAGGGGAAATTGCACAGTAGTCGCGCGTCCCGGAAGGGCTAGTAGCGCTTATACGGCCAAGCCACAAAAGCTCAATAAATTGTCATGGACGAGCCACATGCAGGGAAACTTGCACGTGTGGTTCTGACCGGGGGGAAGAACCCTATCGGTATTCTTCGATCATTTCTGTTGCGCGAAATCCATCATTGGCTAAGCAATTATTTGGTTATGCCATTTTAGGTTCTGCTTCAACTGAAGCTATTGCTTTGTTTGCCCCAATGATGGCATTTTTAACATCATTCGTCTTTCAATGTGCTGCAAATATTTCTTTTTTTATTTTTTATTTCCCAAAACGAGCACCTCAGGGCTCGAACGTTTCGTACGTTTGAGCCCTTCCCTCGCCGCACACGCATAAAGAAACTAACGAAAAAAAAACAAGGGGGTTTCCCTTTGCATCTGTTTAGACAGTAGAGCCTCAAAACAATTAAAAAAAGATTGTTCTTGGGGCTTTGTCTCTTCACCCTAACGAGGAAAGTTCAAAGAGCAGGAAACGTAATATTTTTTTACTCACTTCTCCAGAGTCCAAAGGAGACTCATTTGGCTTGTAAAACCCCTGTAAAACCGAATAAGCAAAATCGTCAAGCCATTTCCGCGCACTTCTTGCCGAAAGGAGGCACGTAGTGCGAAAAACTCAGGGAGAGGGGCGCAGCACTCGACCAGAAGGATAGCGCTTTACGATTGGAGCGGGCCTCTTTTTCGTTTGATTCTCTGCTTCACATAGCTCACGAAGTCCGCCGGTGGGCTTTATTCGCTATGTCCGTGAGCATAGCCAATCCAGGGCTTATAGTTTAATTGGTTCAAACGCACCGCTCATAACGGTGATATTGTAGGTTCGAGTCCTACTAAGCCTATATATTCCATAATACCGAAGTAATCAAGGTTAGGCTGAGAGAGCTTACAAGGATGCGTATAACGTTTCGCGCTGGATTTACATAGTAGTAGATCCATTACGAACCCACCCATCCCCCCCCCCGCGGCTCGGCAGCCGGGTGTGTTGAAGGTCATTCCGAACTTTGCTACAGTATTGTTTTCAGGAAAAGCGAATGAAGGCCGTAACAAGGCAAGACGGCGGGAAACGAGAAAAGCTCATAGGGCTGCGACCAAGAGGCAGAGAGCCTACGTCGTATAGTTATTGTTTACACAGCACTAAAAAAAAATATAGATCTATTTTTTTTAATTCTCTTGAAAACTTCTAAAAAAAGACGAAACTGATAGGACACGAGCCGAAATGGCTGAGAAAAAACTCCATTACAGAGAACTCTTCTTTCTCAGCTGGCGAAGTGCGCGGAAATCGTCAAGCTATTTCTGGTCTTCGGCCCTTTGTTCGGACCCCGTTCTAACCGCCGCCAATTTACCACCCTGATTGGTAGAGTGGGCAAAAGCTAGCTGTGACCAAATATCTGGTTGGCTCTCTCCACTTTGTTCCCTTGCTTATCTTAGTTTCTCTGTTTCATAGTTCCAAAATGCGAAAATACAAAAATATATCTATTGTTTTCTTTCTCGCTACCCATGCCGTGAAGGAATTGCTATACGCTCTGTTCATGGCTCGCATTTTAGGTCAGAGTTTTTTTTAATCAATTTGTTGTTCAATCAAAGAATTAAAATTGTCATGATCAAGAATCTCCGGGTGTATAGCTTAGTTGGTAGAGCAATAGGCTTTTAACCTAAAGGTCGCAGGTTCAAGTCCTGCTATACCCAAGCTTTGGATTTAGTCACTCTGGCAGTTCGTATACGTGTCCGAATATAAGTTAGTGTCTTCGGGTGTAGGAAGGAGATCATATATTACGAGCCATTACGCTACGCCTAACAGGCTCGGGTCCTTAAAAATGGATATAAAAAAAAATTAAAAAATTTGTTGACCTGGAACAAGCTTGCGTGTTTCCCGGCTCAGATAATAAAAAATGTATTCTCTTCTACTCATCCTTGTTTAGCCATACGAGCATAACTGGCTTGAGCAAAGCATGCAATTACTTTGTAATGGCATTATAAAGATTTTTCTACGATCGTCACTTCTTGGTGACCCAACTTGCATTAGCTGAACGTTAGAGCGCAGCTAGACCTTCGTGGATAGCTGAAAGCGGGCACCCTATAATATCTCTAAAAACAGCGTTCGTTGAAAAAAGTAATTCTAGGCTCCGGCCGCGCGCCCTTTTTCGTCCGATCAAAAAAGTCCCCTTTGGGGCCCTGCGGGCAGATCCTGGAAATTTCTAGGTTCGGAGAGGCACTCTACAAAACATTTTTTTGTTTGACATTCGCTTCTATAAATAGCTAAGAAAGAGGGCGCGTAGCGGAAAAAATAGACATTTTGGTACCCCTCTCCCTTATTGGGGCGAGCACTAGGTGCCCCAAATATTTTTTTTAACTTCGCTTTCCCTTCTTTCTCTATCTCGTCCTTATCTAAGGCCCAGTGATTACATAACTTCAAGGGTTGGCGGATATGATGGAATTGGTAGACATGCCAGGTTTAGGTTCTGGTGACCATAATGTTCGTGGGGGTTCGAGTCCCTCTATCCGTACGAGTTGGAATTGGTTTAATTGGTTTTCGTCCCACAGTAAAAAAAACTATTTTAGGTAAATCAGTTTTTTTTGAAAGCATCGGTTCTTCGCCTTGTTTTCTCTGACAGGGCCCTTATCGAACAGTTTTTTGTTTTGTGGTGCCCGGAAAGTCCGGGGCTTTGTCAGTCAGACAAAGAAAAACTATGGGGCCTTTTTTGTTCGCATTACGTGCCTGCGGGCAGATGAAAGTTTCTGCGCCCTTTTTTCGGAAAGCCAAAGCAGTATCCTTCGGCCCTAAATATGGCTTGACGATTTCCGCACACGAACACCAGAGGCGGCTCGACCCTCTCCTTATAGGTCGAGTGCCCGAAGAGCCCTAGGGCTCGGGAAACGCATTGGAGAGAATGCGGTTAACTCATTAACATACTCACGGATGGAGAGGGATTCGAACCCCCGGTATTATATTCTCAATACTTCGATTTTCAAGACCGACTCTTTCAACCGCTCAGACATCCATCCTTTTCGTAATCAGCTCTTAAACTTGAAACAAACAATACTAAACCTAATATTCAATTACTATGTGAATTAAAGTTCAAAGAATAAACAAAAATTTTTGTTTTGTTTGGCTAGGCTTGTAAGGCTCGACCCGAACCTTTGGGCCAAAGCACGAAGTAAGCGACCCGAGTGGCCCCGAAGGCCCGAGGGCTACAAATGGCTTGATGATTTCCGCACACGAGCTACGGAGAGCTTGGCGGAAACTCTTACGTTCAAGCTACAGTCAGAATAGCCTTGGCTATTCCGTACTCCACGGGGCTTCGCGTAAGGAACTTACTAAGTATGACTGTTAAAAATCTACAAAAGCTGCTGTCAGCGGCAGAGGATTAAATTGATATATTTTGTGCGCTCTCTACTCAAAAAGGAATGGCATAGCCGCGCCAGCAGCCCGGAGCTTTATTAGCTCTATTAGTATAGGGGTGGAGCAGATCAAAGGACTCTCTGGCGAGAATAAGGTAGTTAGTTAAAATAGCTCCACTTTTTCTCAGTAGCTAGACTTGCGCTTTAGCCTATCGCATAACAGCTTTGTGCTCTGTGCTTTGCTTACTTCGCGGGTTCCCTTTTTCCAATTAAAGCTTCGCCCTACAGGCCATAGGAGCATGCCGCAGGACATCAAAAGATTTTTTTTCTTTGTAAGCCCATACAGTATACGATGTGCTACTGGTTCATCTAGCTTCCAGTTTCTATTCACTGTGTTCAACGAGCTTCGCAATAACCACCCCTAAAACCCCCTCATTCTGCGAATCAAGCAGGTGTTGATCATGAATCATCGCCGATAATTCATGACGGGCGGGGAAATTCTATATTCTTTTTTCAATGCGGATATAGATCAAAGGTAAATTATCTGCCTTCCAAGCAGAGGATATGGGTTCGATTCCCGTTATCCGCAATGGCTAAAAAAAACAAATGAAACTTCATATGTTTGCATCAAGATTTAAAGTTTGTCGCCAAATTTTAGAAAATGTTTGGCAGACCAAAAAACTGACTCTAAAACAAAAATTACTTATTTCGGAGCTTCGGAAAAGAAAAAAAAATAAAAAACAATCTGACTTTTCCATACAATTACAAAGTATAAAAAAGTTGTCTCTTTTTCATGGAAATTTACACATAAAAAAGATGCGAAGGGCTAAAACGCACACTTATATAGATAAGAAAAACAGTTTGCTATTCAATATAGAAAAAAGATTGGATGTTCTTCTGGTTCGTCTTAATTTTCGTTCAACTATGTTTCAAGCGAGGCAACTAATAAGTCATAAGAATATTTGTGTCAATTATAAAAAGGTAAATATTCCTGGGTTTCAAGTATCCAACGGTGATCTTATATCTATTCAAGAAAATTATTTAGATTTTTTAAAATCAAACATGAGACAAAATTTCCAAACTGACCGAATAAGGAGAATGAAACCTAATCATTTAGAAATAGATTATAGAACACTGAAAGCTGTGGTATTATATGAACCTCAACAAATAAAATTTCCTTATAAAATAGATCTAGACCTTCTTGATTAAAAGGAACGAAAAATTAACATTTTTTTTGCCTTGTTAATTTTTCCCTGTCAGTTTCTCTTATTTCCTCCCCTAACAGTCCCCCGGGTCTCTTTTTTTTCAGTTTTTCTTCTTGTCAGACAAACCCCCTGGAGGCCTCTCGGCCGGAGCCTTGTACAGCTCAGAGAATCCCAGGGTCGCTGAGGTGAGACTAGATGCTATAGACGAAACCCAGATGAATTCTCAGCTTGACCAGGATGGATGGTAAAATGATGCATTATGACAAAAAAGTAAAAAATATTTGTTTGATCCGAAGGAGACTTCTTTGGTTTTACGAAAGAAGGGTCCTCTGTAATAGACCCGAAATGGCTTTTCCGCACACGCCGGCCAATACGGTTGGAAATGGCTTGACGATTTCCGCGCACGAAGACTATAATCCGTCCATTCGAAATTTAAACGCGTTTATTCATTATAAATGATTCAAAGTCACTACTAAATTTCTTTATTAGTAGTGACACTCGATGGGGTTTTTATTATATACGTATCTTCTATCACTAAGCTGTGCTTTCTCTATATATGCTTTTGTATATTATTATTATTATTTAATCAAATAATTGATTTACTACATCTAAGTTGTAAAGGCACCGAAGGTGGTGCCTTCCCTGTCTCTAACGTGGCCCCTCCTACAGCCTATGTTTATTATTGGAGCTTTTGTTTCCTGCGGCCCGTGAGTAGGTGTTATGCGCGCGCGGCTAGCTGTATGCTCGCGGCTCACAGCCAACAGCTCACTGGAAATGCGAACAGGATAGGCCATAACTCACATGAAAAATCATCTATGTACACTTGCAAATAATTTTAAGTATTCATAGGCAGGCTGCTGAGGTTTAACTCCACAAGTTTGAGAAATAGATTTCTCAATCAAACCTTTCGGATTATAATCCGGGTTATAAACCCAAATTCATGTATTAAATTTTTAAGTCTCCTTTAAAAACCTTAAATTCTAAAGATTTAGTTGAGGAAGTTGTAACTAAGGCATATTGTTATAATATCAATAAGGTGAAAGATTTTAGTAGTGAATTTGCGGCCTGTGATAAGCTAACAGATTGGAGTAAAGTAACTTGGAAGGATAACCCAGCTGATTGATGTAGTGATAGACCGATTAAAAATATATTCATTAGAAGTTTCCGTGGGTCCCGATTCAGAATATGTTTAAAATGATTTCAATAGTAAACCTTACAAGGACGATAAGTATTTTGTAGGTGTGTCAGAAAAACACACCCAAGGAGAATAATGTTTTCAGGGATTGAATGCTAGAGATATAAAAAGGGTCAAAGAGAGGAACCGGAGTTTTAATTTTATGCCCGGTAATAAGGTATTGTCTTACCAACTATTGAGAGTGAGCATTCCTCTGGGAGTGAATCTGAATCATATTTATTATTTTTACTGAAGAAAGAAAGGTGATCGGATTCATTTTACTTTTCCAATAGGTTGTATTTGAAGTATTTGCAAAAATCTGACAGGAGTTAAACCTCCCGGGCCAGACTGGCCAATATACCACTTTTATTTAATATCCTATTTCACTTTAGCCGAAATACAAACATTTCGAGATTTTAATAAGATAAAGAAAGGAGTCGATTTGTGTCCAGGTTCATTCGTTACAATGAGAGGTCCTACGGAGGTTCATATTGGGTTTGAAGGGGGGGGGAATGATGGATCTCGAAATTCGTTTACTAGACACCGAGTTGTTAGCACCTGCGGGTTATAAAGACTTAGCTTCTTTAGCTTAATCTGTCGAACCTTAAAAAAGAGATATTGGTGAGAATATCAAGACTATGGAGATTTTTATTAATGAAAAGCCTACGAAATTGTCTAACTATGCTATGATAGATTTTGTTATTGCGTCGTCCTATTGGTTTAGTATCCATAATTTTACTCACGGGGAGAGGACAATTTTCTTAACGGTTGGAAGGATTTCCGCTATAGATGTTTTGAATCCTTTCTGAAATGTGAAGGATTGAGTATCGAAAAGTTGTTTATAGTAGTAGTAGTCACTCCTAGAGACATAGTAGTTTCGCTCATAATAGTTTTATGAGTGGTCGGGGTGAAGTCTTTTGTGGTTGGTTTGATTGAGAAGCAGTTCCATGATTTACAGCTGACTGGGGCTCATTCTATAGGGATGAAGATGTTATCGCGGTTAGATTTGTGTGGAGCATACGTAACAAAGGATTTGAATGATTTCAAACCTGCTGATGTTTTTGGGTTCGGGGATGTTGAGTTTAACTTTCCGGACTCCGTTAAATATCCTTGTCTTCCGGTTCAAACGCGTAATGGTCTTATTTTTCCTTTAAGCGGTTAAACTCAATGTATAGGTTTTAAGATATCTCTTGCTTCGTGGATGGCAGCTGATTGAAAACTAATCGAAGGCCCTCCGGGCCGCCGGAATTTAAACCTTTAGGAAAATTCGTGAATGAAATCCCTTTAAAACGTAATACCTATAGTAAAGGAAGATTAGGCAATGCTTTCTAGAAACGTGTTTGAATTTCACTTTATGGACGTGTAAAGTGTTATTTCGATGCCAGGTTGGGAGTCACGTGTTAGGGAAAGGAGGTCAACTTACAAAGTCTTACATCGCTAGTTTAGTTACCGGGTAGAGGAGGTTTAGGTTCCATTTTTAACGGGATTTTATTTCATAGGGTTTTAGTCGTGTCTGCTAGGGTCGACAAGTCTCTTTCGACGTTCTCTCTGGATGAGGTTTTTACTGTTGTCTGGGGGTTTTTAACTAATCTTTATAAAAAAAAAGTCTGTTTGATATTTTGAGGGTCAACGAGACGACACTCTCCCAAAGGGGGAGGGCTTTAGCTCTCTCCCCTAGGGAGAGGTTAAATTTAGTTACTTGGGAGAGAAAGGTAGTACTTCTAAGTGATATTCCTGGAAAACTTGAGGACAATTGCACTTGTCTAAAAGTTAAATATCACCCATGGCGGGTCTGCAGAATCCTGCCGAAACCGTTAATACAAGTAAATTATTTGATTAGTTTCAAAGTAAGGTAATATATTCAAGTTGTAAAACTTTAAATGGAACAAAAATTTTGACAAGTTTAATTTCTGTCTACAAAGAGTCTCCTTTCGGGAATATCGAATTGTATAAGTACATTTAACTCAGTACGATTTTCAGCGTCAAATTTATAAGATTAAATCGACAGAAAATAGTTTAAATGGTGTAGATTATTCGCTGAGTAAACCCAATGTCTTCAATATGAAAACTTTTATCAATAGATCTGTTAAAACATAGCCGTTCAAGATTCATGATCTAAAATCGCTTGAACATCTTGATAAATATGTTTATACCTTTAATATTAGTTCTAAGATCGAGCGGTTCCGGCGGTTGAAGATCCATTTTGTTGGGGGATGTTTTGGGTAAAATGGATACAAACTTTCTTAAGAATAAAAGTCGTGGAACAATCGAATACAACTTTATATTTTGAACTATTAAAGAATTTTGAAATAGTAAACGTTTTTAGAACGTTTGATCCTGATTTAAAAGGGTTGGCTTTAGTTTTTGATGAAAAGGTTATGTCAACTTTACCCGGCACTCAATTGTTATGTGTTTAAGGAGTTGATATCCAAGGAAGATTGGGTACAAGTTGATAGAGATAGGTTGGACAATGTGATGAGGAGACAAAGTTTGATGAATAATCATATAGAAAGATGAGTTATAAGATATAAAGGATATTTAAATATGGAAAATAAGTTGGCTTTACGTACAAAAAATTTTTCCATTGAATACACTGAAAGTTATTTAGGGTGACGAAGCATCTACGTCTTTCCTTTACAGTAAAACCCCTGAAGATTGGCATAAAATTATTGAATTCATGAGTAAGCATAAGTAAGGCAGGCATTAAAAATATAATTAGACCCGAATTTGGTACAAAAACGTTAGTCTCGTAGAGATCAAGACTTGTGTAGTAATTCCGCTTTAATGAAAGCGAATTGAGATTATTTATTACAGAACTGCAAACCTTTTCACGAGGTCCGTAGAAGGACGAGACTCATAAGGGCAATTCTGATGATTCATGTAAAAGGTGTTAAATTTTGATCGTTTGTTCACTTCACAGGTTGCGCTGGTGTCCTGCATTACGTATATACTTCGAGATTTGGTAGATAGGAAAAGATGGCTTAATACTGACGCGGCGTCTTTTCCTCTATCGAAATTGCATATATTTCAACTAGACATAAGAGAGAAAGAGCGTGAAGGATGTCGCCTCAACCAGTTTTACTGGTGAGATTGCGGAGGTTGTAAGTGTTGAAATAACTCTCGAACTTTATGTAGATAGCAATTCCCATGGTTCGACGGGCAGTTTGTACAGGGCCCGAGTACTTATTTACCGCGGCATGCTAATCCGCGATTACTAGCGATTCCAACTTCATGTTCTCGAGTTGCAGAGAACAATCCGAACTTAGGCAATCTTTCTGGATTCGCTCCGCCTTACAGCATTGCTTCTAATTGTAATTGCCATTGTAGCACGTGCGTAGCCCAGCCCATAAGGGCCATGCGGACTTGACGTCATCCCCACCTTCCTCCAGTATATCACTGGCAGTTCTTTGTGAGTGCAGCACATGGGTTGGAGTGTCAATCATTTTGACTAAGACTGAGAAACTCAGTGTGAAGTGTACAATGCTCTGAGAGCTTTGTTCGTCGGAGAGTCCCGTATGAAAACTTTGTATGGTCATATCCCTAGAGCTTTCTCAAGCTTATTTTGCACTTGGTATAATAAGTATTTGGGTAATTCTTATGCATAATTCTGCCGTAACGTCAAGCTTTGGCTAGGCTTCACTGGGTCTGTAAGGTGATTGAGCTATATAAGCGTGAATAACTTCCGTTATTTAAGCGTGAAGGAGGTATATTAGGCCTTTCATTCGTTTGTAGTCGTTACTGACCCCTGGCCCGTCAGGGTCCATGAGTGCTAGCTTTTTTTGTACCGATCATGGTAGGTTGAACAGAGGCCCGTAGGGGGTTTCTTTAATTAAAGCACTGGCTAACCAGAGGCCCGTAGGGAATGTTGGATTTCTGACTTTGCAAACTAATAATCTGGTAACCATAGGTTCCCTAGCCTGTGGTTGGATTGTTTCTCTTTTCCATATACATCTTGATTTTCTTCCTGTTACCGTAAAAACGAAGAAACAAGCAAATTTTGATGTTTTAGGGCTGAAACCCAAAGATGAAGCATCATATAAAATGTATTAAAATATTTGTGCAATTTTTTTTCTTGCCCCGGGGTCCTTATTTCTCAGTAGGATGCTTAATTGGTTAGTGATACGCAAGATGATTTATATTGTAAGTTTGTATAGGTTCAAATCCTATTTATGCGTAAATTAGATAATGATACTCAAAAAAAAGAGTTTGATCCTGGCTCAGAATGAACGCTAGCGATATGCTTAACACATGCAAGTCGAACGTTGTTTTCGTCCTTACGTGTTGAAGGTTGCATTCGGAGAATAAAACCTTTTTCTTCTCTGAGCTGCTTGAGTTCGAATCAGTTGAGCCTGCGGCCTCCGATCCACCGTGAGAACTGTTGAAAACGAAGTGGCGAACGGGCGAGTAATATGTGGGAATCTGCCAAACAGTTTGGGCAAATCCCAAATAAACGAAAGCTAAAAGGCGCTGTTTGATGAGCCTACGAAGCATCAGGTAGTTGGTTAGGTAAAGGCTGACCGAGCCAATGACGCTTAGCGGGTCTGTTAGGACGATCCGCCGCACTGGGACCGAGACACGGCCCGGACTCCCACGGGAGGCTGCAGTGGGGAATCTTGGACAATGGGCGAAAGCCTGATCCAGCAATATGGCGTGAGTGAAGAAGGGCAATGCAGCTTGTAAAGCTCTTTCGTCGAGTATGCGATTATGACAAGACTCGAAGAAGAAGCCCCGGCTAACTCCGTGCCAGCAGCCGCGGTAAGACGGGGGGGGCGAGTGTTATTCGGAATGACTAGGCGTAAAGGGCACGTAGGCGGTGAATCCAGTTGAAAGTGAAAGTCGCCGGCTCAACTGGCGGAATGCTTTCGAAACCGATTTACTAGAGTAAGGCATAGAGGAAAGCGGAATTTCGTGTGTAGCGATAAAATGCAAGGATATACAAAGGAACGCCAAAAGCGAAGGCAGCTTTCTGGTTCTTTAACTGACGCTAAAGTGCGAAAGCATGGGGAGCAAACAGGATTAGATACCCTGGTAGTCCATGCTGTAAACGATGAGTGTTCGTTCTTGGTCTACTGATATCGCACTCTTTTGGTCTGACTTCAGCTCGGCTTAATGGTTAAATTCTTGCAAAGGTAGTGTGACTCGATTGTTTTCTTCAAGTTCCAACAATCGTGAAAAATATGTGATGATCAGGGGCTGAGCTAACGCGTTAAACACTCCGCCTGGGGAGTACAGTCGCAAGGCTGAAACTGTGCGCCATTTCACGATATATTAGGCCCGCGCCCCCCCCCGGATCAAAATGATCAGGCAACAGGTGCCGTGCGAGTTGCAAATCACGCACGTAATGCTAGCAGCTCATCCGACGCTATAACCAAAAGCGATTCGGCGAAAGCCTAGGGGAGTATAGCATGCTGCTAAACGGAGACACAAATACAAGCACATATATCGAGTCCGTCTTCGTAGCAACCGGTCGTTCATAGGCTCTATCTCTGAGTCTACTGCGGGTCCGCCTTCCCAAAGCAGTCAAACTGCTTAAGAGCGGAGGGGGTCTCCTCAGAGTTTCGGGGGATCCCATAAAGCAACCGCTCATCAGAAACACCAAAGGTGTACAATGACTCGAACCTAAAAACGACACTGACCTAAATATCGGAACTTGGGATCCGGCGGTATTCGCCGCCGGGGACGGATACCTGATAGTAGCTTAACGCGCTAAGCAGGCAAGTATCACTACTCCATCAAGAACATTCTGTTCCCTCCCGGAGCATCGTGTCCCTTATGATAAAAATCGAGCCTCCGGAGATAAGAGTAGTTTATGGATTCCAGAAAGATAAAAAGAAGATAAATCATTCCTAAAGCAAACGGCAAGCTTCGTTCCTTGGGCATACCATCACCTAGAGACGAGATAGTACAAGAGGTCATGAGGAGGATCATTGAACCTCTATTTAAACCGCGGTTCCTGGATTCGTCTCACGGATTTAGACCTCATCGATCACCGCACACGGCTCTGGGACAAATCCGTCGATGGACAGGCACCTCCTGGATGATCGAAGGAGACATCAAAGGATACTTCAACAACATCGATCATCACCTACTTGCGAGATTCGTAGCAGAGTTAGTAAAGGACCAACGGCTTATCGCGCTTTATCGGAAATTGGTACGCGCTGGCTATGTAAACTAAGGCAAGGCAAAGCCACATTTGCTAACAGGAGTACCTTAAGTAGGGATACTATCGCCTTTGCTTTCCAACATCCACCCACACCAGTTCGATCTATTCATGGAGGAAATCAAAGTCAAATATACAACGACCGGTGCGCTTTACAAAACCAACCTAATCTCTTTGAAGGCGCGGAATAAATACTACAAGCTTGTGAAATCATCCAAGGCTTTTTCAGCCGAAATCATCCGAGCGAGACGACGCGATATGTTTAAAATGACTTACGCCATTCAAACAGGTTCTAGGGTGCGTTATGTTAGATACGCGGACAATTGGGTGATCGGGGTCACGGGTCCAAAAGCCCTGGCCGTACAAATCAAAGAAGAGGTCTCTACCTTCCTCCAATAAAAACTCAAACTTTAATTTCAGGCCGAAAAAACACGTATTACCAATCTATTAAGAAGCGAAGCTTTATTCCTAGGAACCTTAATAAGCATCACAACTCGTAGATACGCGCGAAGCCAGAAGGTGGGGGGGGGTCACAGGCGAGTCTCTTTCGGTAGAATACGCCTGCGCATACCCATCGATATACTTATCGGGAAGCTCTCACAAATGGGGGCGTGCGACGAAAAGGGAACGCCCAAAGCGATCCCCAAATGGATCTTTCTAAACGTGGGAGAAATAATCAACAAATATATGGCTGTGTTCCGGGGATACTACAACTAAACTACTATTCATTCGCAGACGATATCCACCACCTTCTCCGAATAATATACATACTAAGATACTCGGCTATCAACACGGTCGCCCGTAAACTGGGGCTTAACACGGCCAAAGTAATAAAACGCTTCGGCGTGGACCTCATTTTCCGGGATCACACGAATGAGATCAAGCATAAGCTCAATTTCCCGCGATCCCTACCTAATAAGCGCATGAACTTCGCCTTGAGTCCGCCTCTAGCCCCTAGAGTTATATTTGATACAAGCTGTGCTCGCATTCAGTGTTGGACGACCCGTGTCAAGTGAGTATGCGGCTTCTACGAACAGATGCACCGCATAAAAAGCCGCGACGGTTTCACTAGGTTGATGGCCTAATTGAATTGTAACTAACTTCCGGTCTGCCGTAACTGTCATAGGAAGATTCATAGAGGGGAAGAGGAATGAGGCTGGAACGATTACTCGCAAGGAACAAAAGACATCTTGATTAGTTAGTGACAGTGAGAGCCATATGCCGGGAAACCGGCACGTATGGTTCGGAGGGAGGTATATGTCTTCCACATGGGAGATGGGTACCGACCCTACCAAAGGAATTGACGGGGGCCTGCACAAGCGGTGGAGCATGTGGTTTAATTCGATTCAACGCGCAAAACCTTACCAGCCCTTGACATATGAATAAGTGTCTTGTCCTTAACGGGATGGGACGAAAATTCATACAGGTGTTGCATGGCTGTCGTCAGCTCGTGTCTTGAGACGTTGGGTTAAGTCCTATAACGAGCGCAACCCTCGTTTTGTGTTGCTAAGACATGCTTTGGTTCAATCCTTGACCACTGGAGACTGACGAAGACTACGCCGTGAAAATGGGGGATACCGACGAGCTCAGTTTTTGCACATGCCGTGTGGCTCATTCTTGAGGAATATGACCATACAAAGTTTTCATACGGGACTCTCCGACGAACAAAGCTCTCAGAGCATTGTACACTTTACACTGAGTTTCTCAGTCTTAGTCAAAATGATTGACACTCCAACCCATGTGCTGCACTCACAAAGAACTGCCAGTGATATACTGGAGGAAGGTGGGGATGACGTCAAGTCCGCATGGCCCTTATGGGCTGGGCTACGCACGTGCTACAATGGCAATTACAATTAGAAGCAATGCTGTAAGGCGGAGCGAATCCAGAAAGATTGCCTAAGTTCGGATTGTTCTCTGCAACTCGAGAACATGAAGTTGGAATCGCTAGTAATCGCGGATTAGCATGCCGCGGTGAATAAGTACTCGGGCCCTGTACAAACTGCCCGTCAAACCATGGGAATTGGTTTCGCCCGAAGCAGCCGACCAAGGATCACCCATCCCTCGGGGTGTTCCACGCCGTTGTTGAGTGTGGTTTACTAGAGTCATTGGTGATCTTATGTAGGAGACCAAGGTTGGGCCATTGACTGAGGTTAAGTCGTAACAAGGTAGCCGCAGGGGAACCTGTGGCTGGATTGACTCCTTTTTTCTAATTCCATAAAAAAAAAAGTCAAGCGGCAGAAGAATAATAAACAAAATTGGCTTCACGAAAGCTTTCAATTTAAAATCTCGGATACAATGACACAGCTGAAGAAAAGAGAATAAAATGAATTTAAAATTTAATCATGATACTTTTTTATGTTCTTATTGTTTTCGCTTGAGTTTTGGGTGTTCCCGGTATACGTGCCAAAAATCCCGTTCATTCTGTTTCATTTTCAATCCGAGTTTTTTGCAATACTTCCGGTTTACTTGTTTCGTCAGGTTTTGACTCTTTTGCTATGTTTTCTTAGTTGCTCATGCAGGAGCCGTTTTAATTTCGTCCGTCGTTATGATTTGCATACAAGGATGGAAGAAATTCCCGAGAATGTATTGCGCTATTTACCTATAGGTGGTTTTATTGGGCTTATATATTTTTCTTTCATATTTTTAAGCTCCTCTTTTGTAAAGCCGTCCCTTGTCCGATAATGCTTACGCACCTTCGGACCTTTCTACCCAGAGTGGGCTTTGGCTCTCTGTCCCTATGATCGTCGAGTGTCCCCGTTCCGTGGTTCATGGTCAAAAAACGCGTCTTCGATCCAAAAAAAATATATATTTTTTTTACTTCGGCTCTCGACCAACGGGAGAGGACACTCGACCCGATGGGGGAGAGGCCCGGAATGCCCGACCAGCAGGAGAGCCCCGCGGGCTCTCCGCTTGCCGGAGGCCGGGACAGGCAATCAAGCCTATAAAGACCTGTATTGCGGCCTTCGTGATGGCTGCTTTCTCTTCGGGCTATGCGACCATAGACCAGATGAATGAAAGCACAAGGCGTGAAGCAAATTCTAACCCAACAACTAGGAAGCGGTAGATTATTCTCGGGATCATAATAAGCATGTCGGAATAGTTTAATAGGGTAGAACAGCGGGATCATAATTCGCACACGGGGGTTCAAATCCCTCTTCCGATAGGCAAAAAAAATATTTTTTTGCTGGTAACTAACCATATATCAATTTCCATCCAATTTGGGGTACGGTAAAGAGAGATGATGTTTCTTAGCGTAATTACACAATCCAATATACTGTATGTTGTATTGACAAAGCGATCGATATCATATACAATGCACCTTTAGTTTTCATTATATACTTTGTGAACAAAGTGTATAAACGACCGCTATACCCCATATCTACGTATTTTTGTTCACAAAGTGTAGAAAATTAGCTTCGAAATGCTGTCCGCTTAGAAATGAGTTATAAATAGTTTTAGAGGATTCATTGCTTTTAAATCAAAAAAAATATATATATATTTTTTTTTTCGCCTTCGATTCCTAACCTACCATGAAGAAACACTGTAAACTTTTAGATGCCAGAACCCTGCAGCGAAGCTTGGCACTTTTATTTCGGGTCCTCAATAACCGTGAACTTTCTACCTACCTCTTTACTTCTTTTCCCAATCCCAATAGTCCACCAATTACGAGGCACGGAGTGCCCTTTGGCCTTTTCTCCCCGTACAAATTAGTATACATTTTAATATGATTAATTAGAATCGGCAGAAAAAGAATTGATTATTATTTTGCAAATAATACAATAATCAAATAAATTAGATTATTTATTTTTTAAAACAAAAATAAAAATTTTTAGAGCCGGGCACTATGGTAAGATGTGAAAAACACCCGATCCCATTTCGACCCCGACATGTGAAATCGTCTTAGACCATATGTACTGATTCATCAATTTCGGGAGACATGGTCCACGCCCGGACAACGCACTTGATCAAAAAAAAATATATATATATAGGACCAAAATGAAATTATTCAAATACAAAAATGTTGTTGGACAAACGCAGATAGCTTACGAAAAAAAATACGACCATATCCTCGAAACTCTGGCCCAGCCAAGGATGAGATAACCATGCCAGTAGTTGAAAACCTACTTTGTTGCTCCCTGTTCCAGAAATGGCTGAGAGGTGGTCCGAAGACTTCTTTGGTTTTACAGGGCTTTACGAACTTGTTGTGTGAATTCGCACGAAGGACGCAGTGATGAACAATCCCCGGGACCAAGGCTTCAGCTATTACGTAGCCCGAGTTTAACCGAAAGACCCAGGGAATCATAAAGAAATAATGATGAATCATCATAGATAAATAAAGGGCGATAAACAAAAATAGATTTATCTTTTTGTTGGCTGTCCGCGGGATAGAGTAATTGGTAACTCGTCAGGCTCATAATCTGAATGTTGTGGGTCCAAATCCAACTCCCGCCAGAAAAGTAATGAAGCAGGAAAAAAACGAGAATGCGAAAAATAAACACCCCACCCACGAAACACGAGGTCCGGTTCTAGATATAACTTTTCTGATTCCCTTTTTTGCCTGGGTCTCTAGCCTGTATTCTAAAAAAATATATAGAAGTCGGTTATATTCCAATTCTTTTCATTTTTCTTGCAAAAGGAAATAAAAAAACTCTTATGTAAGACTAACGTCCTACATCTTCGGCCTCAACTAAATCAATTTATTATTTGACACAATTCCTTCGGTTACGTTTCTTTTACATTACTTTCTATCTCGTCTTATATTTAATATTGGTTTTTCCTAATACTGAGCAAAGATGTTGTATGGCCTTTTATCTTTGTTTCCCTATATTGGCAGGGGGGGCGAAGCATATAGCTTCGCCCCTCCCCCTTCGGGAGATAGCGCAGAGCCACTAGGGATCGATGAAGGCTCGATCTAGTAAAATGGTGGGTTTTCATCATTTTTGTGGTCAAGTAGGTTAAATTCCTGAAGTATCCAAGTGATATGCCTAGTTGGCTGTGAAGTAGATTCAATTCCTACTGTATCGAAAATAATGCATTGGATGGATGCCTAGGCATTGAGAAGGATGGACGCTTTCGAAGGCGAAACGCCATGGGGAGATATCGTCTGTGATCCATGGGTCTCCAATCGGGAAACCGTATTCAAGCGGAAGTGGCGCATTAGTGTGCTGCGTTACGCCTTGGACTCTCACAACTTAGCGAACTGAAACATCTAAGTAGCTAAAGGAAAGGAAATCAACCGAGACTCCGTTAGTAGCGGCGAGCGAAAGCGGATTAGGCTTCTCTCTTCATTAAATTTGTTGAAGATTTAATGATGGAAAAACCATTAAAGAAATTGTGAAAAAGATTGGAAAATCTTGCCAAAGAAGGCGATAGCCCTGTAGCACATTTTTCCATCGGTTTTATTCAATAAGTAAAACGCGGATACCGTGTTTGAATTTTGATCGCTTTTACGCGACCAAGGGGGACCACCCTCTAAGCCTAAGTATTCCTCAATGACCGATAGCGTACAAGTACCGTGAGGGAAAGGTGAAAAGAACCCTGAGAAAGGAAGTGAAATAGAAAACCTGAAATCCGATGCAAACAATCAGTTGAAGGAAGCTGGCTAAGTATAGAAAACTTTCCACTCTAACGGCGTACCTTTTGCATAATGGGTCAGCGAGTAAATGGAAACAGCGAGCTTAAGCCATTAGGTGTAGGCGCAATGAAGTTGAATCTAGTTGTTTCTATTCGACCCGAAAAAAATTGAGCTATCCATGAGCAGGTCGAAGGGGGCCTAATCGGGCCTTGGAGGACCGAACCCACGCCTGTGGCAAAAGGCGGGGATGACTTGTGGATAGGGGTGAAAGGCCGTGCGACTTGAAGGACATTAGACAATGCAAATGGCCCTGTGGGCGGGGGAAGTGCCGGGTCCTCCGGACCTTGGCCCCAAGGCTACTGCCATCCCAGCCGACGGGATGCTCCTACTTCACCATGCCCTCTCGGTAACGGGTGGGTATGAAGCGTGGGGAACAATGTAAGAAGTGTATGTTACAGCATATAACCTGCTAGGAGTGGCAAGACTACGGATCAACGCAAGTGAACTGTGCGACGACACTTCATAAAGAAGCACCTACGGGCGTGTAGGCCCCATAATAAGTTCGTGGCCTGGGGATGTGATTTTGGGACACGATGGGCCTTTGCGTGCCCCGATCGGCAAAAGATCACT